GGTCTAGTTTTCCTCTCACCCGGAAGGTGGCTAACTCCTTGGTCTTACGAGCCGCTTACGCTAACTCAAGCAGGTACCGGGAGGGACATCTTAGGCAGTAGAATCGAGCGGTGCCGTTCAGTGACTACATACGAGTTTATGAATCAATGAAATTTCCTCTTCTATTGTAGCGATACGAACTCAGAAGCAATAGTAAAAGAAGCTATCATCTCCGGGGAGTCAGATGATTGTCTGGACTGGTTCTTTTGAGGGAGGCCTATAAATTGCACGGGTCCAAGCTTGATTGATTGATTCTTTTAAAACTAGCTCCTGTAACCAATCTCACCATTAGCATTTTCACCATTATAATGGAAACTAAATTCTGTGGATTAAAGCCCTTCTTTAAAGAAGTCCTCTAACTAGATCAGCTAAGTAGGTAGCTTCGCTCAATTGATTCTATAACTCACCATAGCAAGGTAAGCTGCTCTGTCTGAGTCGTTACTAACAACCGAGAAGCCAGTCTCTCAGCTGATAGCTCATCGGATCATGCAGCTCCTGATCTGGTCATAGAAAGAAGGAAGTCCGAACTCAAAGCCAGTGTCTGAGCCAGCTGTCCTTAGTAGACTGGAAGCCAGATAAGGAAGTCTGGTCTAGCTCTCGAAAGTGGAAGGCAGAAAAAGGATAGCTGAAAGTGGGGAAAGTAGGGCTACTCACATTGATTTACAACCAAAAATCCTATCTTGAAAATGACATCTTCGTGAAATAGAGAAAGCCGCCCCGTCTCCAACTGAGGTCTTCTCGCCCGCTGCCAGGAAGATTCGATCCCAACGACCGCCTCGCAAGACCTCTGTACTTTTTTATTGCCTTTCCTTATTTAAATTTAAGGAAATCCACTTCTTTACTAGAGAGAACTCGATTTGAAGCTTTCATTCCTCTTCGGGTGGTTTGGTTTATCTTTATTTAGCTATTGAGCAAAAAGAGTTCGCTACCTTTCTGCGTAAATCTTGTTTTCGGGGGAAAGGCTGGGTTCGTAAGCTGCAAGAAAGGAGAGAGAGGCAGGCTATCTATTTTTGGAAGTCAGTGCTTGTATTTGGTCGTCCAGTTCTTCCTATGGACTAAGGGGAGGAAAGGGGCATTCTTCACTCCTTCGCGACGCCTCTATGTACTACATAAGGGGCGGACTAAGGGCCCATCGGTTCTACCTTCTTTTCTTTGTCGGCGACAAGGGATCTCTCAACCCCCGCTAAGCATCCATAGCTAAATGGTTAAACATTTGAAGTTCTTTCCTTGGTCTTCATTCAGTGAAAGGAGTGAAGCTTTCCGCAGCTGGAAAGCGGAGACCCACGAAGGCGAGATGATCCCAAAGCGAGAATGAAGCTAGAGCCATTACTTGACCAAGAACGTGAGAGGATTTCACACACCTTCCCCGGACCGGGTGGATACACTTTTTGACCCTTCCCAGGATTGAACTACGGGATCGATCTCTTATTTACCAAGATATGAAAGCCACGAGCCGCTTTCTTTCGATGTGCTGTCATGATCACATTCTCAGTTTCGTACGAGATTCCCAGTTTAGCTTACGGGGTCAAAGTCTTCTTTGGACTTTTCCAATTCTATTTCTTTTTCATCAATCGGGGCGAGAGGGAGCTGCTTCGAGGAGGCGACACCCACTAGTTTTGTCCGGATCAAACTCTCCCCAAAGCAGGTAGGTGAGAAGGGCTCGGCTCCATGCAGGTCTTTCACCAACGGCTGGCACTGAATTAGCGCGATGCGAAAGAGTCCGGGCTTAGTCGGCGGGGATAAGATTCTATTCTCGGAGTCAGAACTACTCCTATGCAAGGCTGTCTCTCATGCTACTAGGGCGGCTCCCTTCTCTTTAATCAATTAGGGGTGGTAGGCGCCTGTAAAGAAGATCGCTTCTATTACTACACAAGTCGATAAGTCCGAACTCTAACAACTTCAAGGACTAGGAAGGCCCCTTTTTACTCATCCGGATTTCCCAGGTGCTCCAGAAAGAAGATTGGATTCGACAAGAGTCTCAGCGAGAATAGGCAGCTTTAGCATCAAGCACATCATCATACCGACAGTCATCCGAACGAGAGTCTCCCATTTGAATTCCCTGAGCAAGCTCTCCTCTTCCACGTTGCTGGAAAGGGCTTAGCCGCCTTTGGACAAGGACCCTTGGACCATTTACCCGGCCTCTCTATCCAGCTTTTTTCCTTCAACGACTCTAAGAAATAATGGTCTATAACATAGGGGAATTCAGATGAAAGCTCCGGTCCTTGAATGAACGACTTAGCCCCTTGCACACTAAGGTGCCTTAGCCTATCCATACACAGCCACACCCAAAGGGGAGCGCCTGCCCAACTATCCGATCTTGTTTTCCCTTTCCGGGTAGATCTTCTCATTGACAACAATAGGTATCGGCCATAACCAAAGAAATTCTTTTTCAAAGGAGGTAATTCGTTCGCTCCAAACACGACTTGCTTGTAATTTATCCTTCAATCCCAAAAAAGCAAGAATGAATGACCAAACCCGACCCAATTTCCTTATTTTCTTATTCCCGCCAGGCGCTGTTAAGCCCTTCACCTCCTTCTTCTGATCATTCCACTTCTTCGCCGCGGGAACATCTCTCTACTTAAAAGAGGGAACGAAGGCCCCGACCAATCATCGTGAAGAGAACCAATAAGAGCCAAAGGAGGTGATGAAAAGACCTTCTCTCTGGCCCCCTTTTCTTGCAGCTTTCGGACTTGGCCGATCATGAATAAGATCATCCTCGCTCGGTCACCAACGGCGGGTAGATAAATAAAGGAAAAAGCCTTCTCTGGAGCATGCTCATGACAAGATCCCGAACTCCTACTTTGAAGGTTGGCAGCTGCAAGACCCAAGTCAATGTCTTAAGCCGGGCCTTCGACGGCGGCATGGAAGAAAGAAAGTAGTTTTGTTATAAAGTCGAGATTTTGAAACTATAGAAGACCATCTTCGCGAGAAAGGTCTCGATCCCTTCCCACCTTAGATCGAGCTGGCATGGCAGCCGGGGCTTCTTCCCCGGAAATCATTCCCATCCAGCCGGACTTTGAAAGTCGATCTAGCGGTGCCTTTCCCTATCGCCTTCTTTTTGATAGTCGTAAGCTAGAGCCCCTATGGTATGGTGGCATCAAAAGCTAACCATTAGGTTCGTATTGCCAATTCGAGTACTTTTTCCACTAAGCGAGAAGGGCCCCTTCATCGTCAATCGGACGAGCGCAAATCACTCCTTTTCTCAAGTGGGAAAGACGCTTTGATAGTAATGGCTGGATCTACTACGCAAGTAGCATACTCGGATCAAGCAGCATCTCTTTTGGTTCAAAGCGAGTCCAGGAATATCTGACAGGTTGGGCGGACGGTCTCTCAAGCGATTCTTCCAATCTTTTGCATCTTGTGGTGAAGGGAAGCCCAGTTATTAGTAGCAAAAAGAGAAAGATGAAGGGCTTCGCTCCCAGGTTGATGGATCAAGAAATGAATGAAAGGTTGGAAGATCCTGCCCAGGGGGAGAAGTCTCAATGGGATGCATTTGCAGAGAGAAATAGAGATGCCGCTGCTACCAAAGGTGCACCCCGACAAAGCTACACTGCCTGAGGAATCATCCCATTTTCTCATATGAAGTCTATCAGCGGTGCTATTTACTATTCTTTCTAGTTCTGACTTGGGAAGCTGATCTCGATCTCAAGAGAAGCGTGACGATCATTCAAAAGGAGAAGGATCGGACAAAAGAAGGTGGTGACGACGGCCCGGGTGGATAGGATGGGATTCTGACCTCCACACCTGGACGGAGTGGTGACTTTGAGAGGTAGAGAGATTTTAAGCCTAAGCAGAGATCTTTCTTCAAATTCTTGGTCTTGCAGGTTGGTGACCGATCAATCAGTCTTTACGACCGGATCCAGTCTGAGAGATGAGCTAGCTTTCTTTCGGGTGTGAGTGGAGCAGAATGAGTGTGAATTAAGGGTGTGATTGCTTTGATGGAAAGAGTAGCACTCCCGAGAAATCGATATCCGGGGGAAAGAAATCCATATCCCTCTAATAGTAGCAGACTGCGAAGTTGAAAATCGAAGGGGAACCAGAAATCTTGATCCATGGTCCCTATCCCTACCCTAGAAGGGCTTGAAGTTGAAGCAGACGTCCAGAGGTGCCTTTCTTGATGGAATTCAAGAAATGCCGACCTATAATTCCTGGTCATGAAGTGGAAAAGAAAGAAGTAGCATGGAAAGGAGGTGCGCTGGAAGTGGAAATCTTTTTGATTTAAAAATTTCGTATTAAGATGGATTTGATTTCAAGCCTTCTCTTTGCTTTACAGAATTTCTCTTTCTATCTATCAGTGAAGACTGAATTTAGGATTTGGCAATTATTGATGGAATTCCTTCCTTCTTTCTTGAAGTGACAGAATTCTTTATTTATTTCAGGAATTTCTTTCAGATATGACGGAATTGATATCGCCGTGAAATCTTTCTTTTTTTATTGCTTGCTTTCTTCTGACTCCTTACGTATACTTCACTCGTTGGGTTCGGCTGTCAGTTTCAAATCTTGAACCAGAATTGATCGATAGAAGTGCTTAAGCTGGAGGTGGAAGCATGAGTTCTTAGCATCGAAGGATGAAAAAAGACCCCCGTGCCATCAAATCCAAAGGGCACATGTAGCCATGCCATGAAATACAAAGGGCTAGCCAACAAATGATAAGAAGGGCACGCACGTGAAGCAAGGGGATGGAGGGCAGCCGTCCGGCGATTGAGGACCGCACATATCAAAGATAAAGAATATGAAAACCGAGACTATTTAAGTCGAACTCGGATATACTGACCGGGAGGCCGAGTTGAAAGTAAGGCTTTAAGCGAATTAAGATAGACAATCCAATAGATGCTATCTAACTAAGATTTTCAGTCTTAAGCTAATCAGTATTGGTAAGACGGGTACGTAGACGCACAAGAGAGGTTTTCTAGTCTTTTAATTGAATATAGGGGGCAGGGGAATATAGTAAGAAAGAAAGAGAAAAAGGATAGAAGTCTTACAGGAATTCGATCCAGCCCCGGTTTGAGCATCTCCCTAGCCTACCTACTTTCGAAGCTATCCTTTTGTCTCTCTATCCTTGCTAACGAGAACCTGTGAGACGGCTAGTATACAAGAGTATTCACCACTAATATCTCAGGCACGGTTGTGCGAGATGCGTGAATCGCAATGCTAGTCGTAAGAGATCATTTCTAGTTTAGCAAGGAGAAGGAAGCAACCGGAGAGAGCTTCGTTTAAGGACAGGAACGAGCGTAGACAGAGGAGAGAGTTAGAGTGACTCGTTAAAGACAAGAGAAGAAGCAGTCAACGGTTACCAGTTCCGTTAGCCGATTAGCAAGCGGTACTCGAGGAACAGGCTTAGTCAGAGATTCAAAGAGTTGGGTTAGCGATCCTCCTTAACAGAGTCGGGAAAGGGATAGATAAACAGAGTCGGGGTCATAGTACTGAGCCGGTTTAGTTAGACCTTACCTTTCATTTCATCTTTGTCTTTTAGCTAATGGTAATAGTTTCAAAGATAGACGTGTCACATAATCACATAAATAAGGAAATAAAGTGAGTGAAGGAGTGACTATCGGGGATAGGCACGACTGAACAGACTCAAATGCATAAGTATACTTTAGGAGTTCCTATGGAAAGACAATAAGGCGTCAACAGTGCCGTCTAGCGCCTTTTAGGCTTAGTCACGTCTCCCCAGATAAGGAAGCAAAGCCATAGCACGAGAGAGAAGGCGTTCCTTCGCCGTTTTATTTCGAGGAAGCGCTCAAGTCGAGACTCTTATATGTCAATAGAGAAAGCAGATTCAGAAAGAAAGCGAGTCATTTTAGTCTGTAATCTTGTAAAAGAGGGTTTCAACTAGACTACGGGTTGTTATTCTAGTAGACATAACCCGAAAGCCGCGCAAACCAGATCACTCTATACTTTTTACACTTGCTCAATCTCTAAAGCTAATTCGGAAACTTTGGAATGGGAGTAAAGCCCGACGAACCAATCTCGATAGTAAGCATTGGGCGGGCGATAGGGAGGACGGTCTCTGGATTTCTTTCTGCTGGCAAGGCATAAGAGCCGTTACCTATGGCCTGTGTGGTCTTCTGCGGAATTACCCAATGAATGTCTCCTAACGCCGCGACGGGGACCGGTAGAAGCAGACACAAATTGACTCACTACATGAACTGCATAAGCAATATCTGGACGAATAACAGTAATATATACCAGACCCTTATTACCTCCGTAGAAGTCACATTCTGGGGAGGCTCGGCTTCTACCCAGGGCAGAAGGTGGAGAAGGCTGGGCCGTAGCTACTATACTAGGAGAAAAGTATGACCTCTTTAAGATCTGGGATAGATCTTTCCGATGATATCCATGGCCCACCCTCGAAATGGCCAAGGCTTTATAATCGGGTATAACTCGGAAGCTTGTGCTGGATTCCTGCATACCTCTGGCAGGCATCGCAGCTCTTAGCATGTGCTATGTAATCTGCAAGGACCGTAGGCCAGTAGTGGCCATGTCTCCGGATCTCTCGAATTTCCCTCAGCGCGCTCGATCTACCTATCTTTCTGAGTTTGATTGGTTTTCGCTCCAGCTGACCTTTCCATTTAATCACTGACAAAACCTACCTTTCAATTCTTCTTACCCTATGAGCTTTCAGCAAAGGACAGATTTCTTGGTCCATTGACATCGATCAACGAAATAGACCTCCTTCTTTCACTTTTGTCGTTGTCTTCCAATTCAAATAGCCCCATTAAGTGAGTGTTCCGCGATAAAAGAGAGGCTGACATCTTTTCTTATCTATCTATTTTCGTAAATGAAGAAGATAAGTGAGAGCTTACTGACTGCATCTTCTAAGAAGGGCTTGGAAGAAGAAATAGAATCTCCTTTCTTTTTCGAGAAAAGGTCCCATCCTTCAATATCATGATTGGGTCGACCAGGCCAGATCATGAGTGAAATATCATGATCGGGTCGACTAGGCCAGATCATGAGTGAATAGAAAATAGAAAATGTACATAGCAGTTCCAGCTGAAATACTTGGAATAATTCTACCACTTCTACTAGGAGTAGCCTTTTTAGTGCTAGCTGAACGTAAAGTAATGGCTTTTGTGCAACGTCGAAAGGGTCCTGATGTAGTGGGATCGTTTGGATTGTTACAACCTCTAGCAGATGGTTTTAAATTGATTATAAAAGAACCTATTTCACCAAGTAGTGCAAATTTCTCCCTTTTTAGAATGGCTCCAGTGGCTACATTTATGTTAAGTCTGGTCGCTCGGGCCGTTGTACCTTTTGATTATGGTATGGTATTGTCAGATCCGAACATAGGGCTACTTTATTTGTTTGCCATATCTTCGCTAGGTGTTTATGGAATTATTATAGCAGGTCGGTCTAGTAATTAGGGGGCGGCCGTTCGGTCGCCTATGATACTAGGACCAATAGGTCAAAAATGGGTTTGTGCCGCAGGTGTTGAACGATCCACTCTACACAGGTGTGGGCTTACAGGGCTCATAAAGCCTTTCTTTCATTCATCAATAGGGCCCTGGTCGGTCACTTTTCTGGGCCGGGATCGATAAGTGGAATGGAAGTCATAAAAAAGATATCTTGATCTTCGCACCTCAGATCAAGAGGAAGGGTAGCTTGTCAAGCTGGCCTAAAATTTTCATTATTATTAATTATTATATATATATTTTTATATATAATAATTAATAAATAAAAAGATTCGTTGTCTTTTAACCGGCTGTTCTTCTTTGTCAACGCTATTAAGGACCTATAGGTTCGCAATAATGAAAATTGGTTATTTTAAAAAGAAAAGGCGCTATTTAGCCCTACATTAGTAGAAGTAAGCGGCTGAGTTAGCCTAGCCTACCCTAAAAGTGGTATAGTAGGGTATAGTAGGCGAGCGAGTTAGCGAAGACGCTTAGGCTAATAGAAAAGAGAGCGTCGGTGCGTAGCCTTCATTCTACTACGCTACGAAAAGGTTACGAAATCACTTAGCTCGACGTTAGGAGAGTCAAGGGGGAACGCCATACCTACATAGAAGAACCGCTGTTCGCTGACTTTCTAAGGTCTAACCTTTCGCCCCCTACTGAAAAGGGGCAATTAGCTTTGCACCACTGATAGACTACTTAAGATTCAATTCAAAAGGCCCTACTTAGTTTCGCAAGCCTTTGTCATTGTCAGTCAACTAAGTAGGGCCTGAGGCCCCCTGTGAATCCGTAAATCTGAGGAGCATGCCGCAACAAAAGGATGGTCCCCTATGCATTTCATTCTTTCCGGAAGGGAAAAAAAGAAGTACCCCCCATCATAGTGAACCTCTCCTTGTGATCGGGATGAGGTAGATGCCTCCCAGCCGGGGGGCGGATCGAATCGGAGTTTCCTTAGGTAGCCACCGACCTACAGTTATCCTTAAACTTCCGTGCTTGGTGGAGAAGAAGCGAACAAAGGTACGCTCGCTTGCTGTCTTGTTCTCTGTCGCGAACTGGGATCGCTCGCCAGCTAGGTCAGATTGGAGCAACATTGTATGAGAACATATTACCCATATTCGGGGACAAGGGGCGAAACGACCTCTCGATCTACTTACTGCAGCCCAGGAATAAAAACGTCGTCTAGGCGTTACCTGTTGCTCCGATCTCCCCTACGCCTAGGACGTTGTCTGGGCCCACCAAGAGCCATAGTTAGTTGCTGTTTCCATTTGGTAGTTTTTTTTATCGTTGTTGATACCGGCAAGACCCAGCCAGATGATGTCTGCTGGTTGGTAGTGAGAGGACTCTTAGTACCTGCATACCCAAAAGGGGGCGCTGGTTAAAAAACAAGAATTTTTATCTTTCTTGCTCTCCCTTAGCAGCGGGAAAGGAGTCTATCTATCTGCCTAGCTTTGGTAGATTTCCCCCAACGCAATCCACAGAAATTCCACGAATCCCTTGGTGGATAAGTCCGACGACTCAGCAGCAGTGCGGAATTTTCTTTCTCGTCTGCTGGATCTGATCTATAGTTAGGGGGCAATACATACCAAAAGGTTCGAAGAAGGATAATGAGTGAAGATCTGCCCCAGCCAAGTCGTCGACCGCTGCGGTACCTGAACTGAATGCTCTGAGGTTGAAAGGCAAGTAGATAAGCAGATTCCTACCTGTATTTTTCTTGTCTCGATTCGTCCACTGCTGCTACTGATAATGGAAAAGGTTATGAAGTTGACTTCTTTGCCTTCAAGAAGGTGGTTGGGCATTAACCAACACAACAGTGAAACCCGATCCAGCTTTCGCTCCCTCCGCTTCCTCAGGGCCCTCACTTCCTCACTCAACTCACTCAGACGCTCGCCTTGGGAGGAAGGCTACTGACGGTAGCGAATCTCAGAATACGAATAAGATCAGAAAGGCCATCATAAGAGCAAACAAGGCAATGGCTTCCGTGAGAGCAAAGCCTAAAATGGCATAACCAAACAATTTAGTATCCAATTCCGGACTCCGTGCTACTGAATGGATCAACGAACTGAATATCTTTCCAATTCCGACTGCAGCTCCAGCTAAAGCAATTGTAGCAGTTCCAGCACCGATGACTTTGAAACCCTCCATAACATCTTTAAAAGTTTTCATTTCAGTCTATTAATTGGAAGCAGGATTTTTATTCTTGAAAGCGAGTTAAGTGGCTCTGAGGGGCACGAACGGTATAACAATAAGTACTGATTCGACTAGCTCGAACGTGGGGAACGAATGCTTGAATGTGAACAAATAGCTGACTCTTGCAAGTTTGTGGCCAGCGATCACCCTCTAAGCTATACGCTTGATAACGAACTAAAGGGCTCGAAGCTATAGAAGCTCTACAAATAGCAGTTCTTATGAATTTATGGCACAGTTCTTTAAGCTGGGTAAAGGTAAAGTAAACAGTAAACAGCAAAGACTCCCTATATCGAACCCCATTTTTTGATATGCCTTAGTATAAAGAGCTGGCTTAGTACATATCCATAAATATGTCTTTTTGACTGCGGCATAGCTATCCCGTAGTTTTCCTTTTCATAAGAGAAAGGATCCGTATAGGTATAGTATACGTAAGTTTACCTAGATCTATGTATTTACCTTATATGCCTTAAATTTACAGATGAGTCGGGATCCTAATCTTACTATTACAATTATAGGATCAGCTCTTATTTGCAATCTTCCTTAAAGAAAGTCTAAGGTAGTTGCAGGTCCATTTTCCTTTTTTTTATAATGTGCGGGATTCCTACTCAGAGTAGGCTTCTTCGTGCGTGGCATTCTAGGAGTCTTCATTTACTCCGATATAAAAAGGGTTATATCAAGGTCAATAATTTCTTTCTGGTCCACCAATCATTTTTTTTTTCAACTAAGGTTTATTTAAGTCCGCCACAGCATGCCTTTTCCGTCTATAGCGGATAGGTAATTTAGCTACCTCCGCAGCAACAATTGCTTCAGCGGGAGCTGTCGTCGTGGGATCCGTAATAGTGAGCATTGTAACTGATACCGGGAGTTTAATATCTAGTTTTTTCTGCTTACGAAATGCTTACGCTTACCAAAAGGACTAGGGCATCTTGTCAAAAGCAAAAGCGAGCGGTGACTCTATCGGAATCTATAAAACTCGACTGGAAGCGGGTGGAACCCACAATTTAATCTGTCCTGTCTAGAGGTCTATGCCCTTAACCACTGCGTGTTTACTGACACACTATCCCACCTTAGGGTACCTTATTTCAAATAGATATCCTATTAGCTCTGAATAGCTCTGAAGCAGGAAAGATTCTTTGCTTTTCTACACTACATTCTGGACGGAAAGGAGATGGTTGTTGAACATCTTCCTAGGCCCCTTCCATTGTACTCTTCCCTTCTTCTTCCCCTCCGACCTGTGCTATCCATTCTGCATGCAGTATTATAATCTTAGTCGGTCTTGGGTCTAGGAAATGCCAACAGAGAAGCAAGCCGAACCACCATAAGCGGATCCTGAGCATGAGTCAGTACGTCAACAATCATAAAAAAAACCTCCATATAGCACATTTCCCAATATAAGGATTCTTTGTCAGGTCTTTCCAATGCCGGGGACAGCAGCAAACCACCTTTTTTATTCACAAATGATTGTGATTGTGGAGTTGAGGCAGGGAACGGTGCTAGACGACTCGGCGATTCTACCCTACCTTTTTCCCAGGATTTGATTGCTGCTTGACGAGAAAAAACCGCATGTTTGGCTCTATATTCAGCTTTTTGGCTTAGTAAGCTCTTCTTTCTCTTTCAGGCACTCTACCTCAGCAAAGGATGCGATGAAGGAGTCACCATCTGTCACATGGGTGATCAGGGCGGACATTGTTCTTTCGTCAGTGCAGTCAGATTGGATCTGAGGCAGAATGGATAGATAGAGTCTGGTTTCGCCAGGCGCTCCTGTCCCTTTCCCGAGAGGATGGCTCCCCCCTTGGGCTAACTCAATGACCCCACCTACTTATCGTTCCTACCCGACCTGACTTCTGAAGGCGAATAACTCATTATCGATAAGATAAATTCGTGATCCGAGCATTAAGATAGAGTAAAGCACACAAGCAACTAAGACAGAAGGAACTGGAACAAGGTTTACTCAACTCATCTCGACACGCATCTTGACTCAACTAGACTCGTGACAACCTATATAAAAAATTTTTAGGTTATTTAATGAAAAGAAATTATCTGATTCATTGAACGCTATCTCTTCGCCTGCGGTGCCACTTGTCGTTCAGGAAGTCAATTCACTTTTCGGGGGAAGATAGTTTTAGCTTCCTTTCCCTTTTGCCTCGAATGACTGCTTTAAAGTCAATTGTGATAGAGCTCTTTGAAAGGAGGTTAAGGCATCTGGATTAGGTGTAGGACTAAGGGACTGAATTGGCACCATCTTTTCAGCTATGTCAAAGAGTCATTTCCACGCCACGGATGCTGGAGTTGTCTAAGCCTGGGCTGTCTACTATGGAATGAAGCTAGCATTGGAAGCTTTCTTTTACCGAATAGATGTGGAGACAGGCAGTGCAATGTGGGAGCCGTGCTCCAACAAGACCCGAGCCTAGCATTGGACACATTGTGGATGATATTAAAGCTATAATTTATTCTTTTTAAGTTTCTAATTGAATGCGGATACTCATAAGAATGGTAAGAGGGTGGCACATCAATTAGCTAAACTATCCATTTCATCATCAGGGATGGGGAAAATATGGTTATAGGAGATTCCGGAATCTAATAAGCAGTCCTTCTGTGTAAAGTTAGCTAGTGTGGATTCGCGGAAACTCTTAATATTATCGGACACAACAAACAACCAGAAGCCATATCTTTCGTCGCTTGCTGCCAAACAACCTATTGCTATTGACAAGAGTCGGTCAATGCCATTCAATGTCCAGCCAATAACCAATTGAGGAAGCAAGCCGAATCCTTATATACGAGATAATAAAGGGATCATAGCGGTGAAGGAGGACGACCGGAGAGAGATGCCGTAGCTAAGAAACTAACGTAAAAAGGTAGAGTAGAGACTGGATCGAGTAGAAATACGAGAAACTGGATCGCCCAGAAGGGAAGTTTTAAAATAACGCAGTGCACCCAGGTAATACAATACGGGAAAGTCATAAAGAAAATACGAGAACCATGTCTACTGGGTTACACAGCGAAAATGAACTGAACTCAGCGATTTACTAGACTAGAGAAGAAAAAGAACTACTAAAAAAGCTTAGGAACAATAGCTACTTTACCGTAGGAATAAGAGCTACAAAGACTAACCACTAATAAAAGGGTAGGAACAAGAGCAACTAAACCGTAGGGATAATCCCTATAAATACTAACTACTAAGAACGGGGTAGGAACAAGAGCAACTAGACCGAAGGGAAAAATGACTAGCACAACTAACCCAGAAAAAGACAAAGAAGATATTTATACCCGAGAACCCAAACCACACGCTGAAACCGGGGAGTTAGAACAACCAGGGAAACGAGTGAGGAAAACAATAATAAAACCAGGAACATGGGGTTGTGCACACGAGCCATGGCCAGTGAGGAAAAGGGTTGGTGCGCGGAGGAAACGGGCGAAGAAAAAACGCTGTTCCCTAAACTAAGAGTTATCTACTCCACGGCCGAAGGGAGGAACTGGATCGAGAAACCGGAGAACAGGAACCGGGATCGAGAAACCAGAGACAGGAACCCGGGGGGATCAATCAACATAAAGAAACTCTAGTAGGACAGAATCATTAGCATTGTCTCTAGAGAGAATGCGCCTGTCGATTCCGGATTCTGGTGGCTGAGGTCATACACCAAGTGCACGCGTGATTATGCTCTGGCAGAACTCCCTTAGGTCCAGAGAGAGATGAAGTTGATACTCAACCTCTGCCTCTCGGATGGCTTTGACACTTTTCCAACACTTCTATGTGCAGATGGATTTCGGGATTCGGCGAAGACTAAACAACGGATCAATCCACTTGACCTAACCTTTTGAGCCTCCAGTTCTTTTCTGGATTGCTAGCGTGATCGGATAAGACAGCGGAGATTCATTCAACTACTTCGCTCTCAGAGGCGGGCTCGTAGGGTAATTCACAATAAAGGCGCGTGTGAACCATCCCAACTACTGGCCTGTTGTTGATCTCCTCTTTCTTTTTCTTTTTTTTCTTCTCCCCTAAGAGTAAGAGGAAGAAGTCTCGTCTCGAAAAGACCAATTGAAGCTTTTCTCTTCCGGCTCTGAAAGAAGAGGACTGATTCCTATTCCCTGAAATGCGCCTACTCCCCGTTTCTTCCTAAATTCGTAGGTCGTGGAACAAGAGAGAAAGAAGGGACCCTACCAAGACTTTGGGTTCGACTAAAGCTTCCGGGCTCGGGCACCCCCCAAATAGATTGAATCTTGATGAGTCGAAATTGCGTTTTTTGGCCGGATCGAGAGAACTTTCCCGGGAACTGCCAGTGATACACGTAGTTTTGATGCTTTAAAGAAAGCCTCTGGGAACAAGATAGTTTACCTGCTTGCCTACTACGGTTAAGGGAAATGTTTCTGTCGAAAGGCAAACAATGTGGGTAGTATGATTCTTCCTCTTTATGTTAGGCGGGCCTATAGCCCTTTTAAGGTCTTTTTAACTATGTAGGTATCCTCCCTTGCTTGTCTTTAAATGCCCTCCTTTCCTTAAGGCTACTTCAGGGAGTTCCTCCAAACCAAATCCTACGACTAGGGACTTTCGTCTTTACTAAAAGCGTTCTATGAAGTCTCAATCTCTCTTACTTTAGGGAGGCCCTCCTCCTCCTATCAAGAACCTATGGTTTTATTTCATTTGATCATTCTAGCGTTCACGGCTAGTCTAAAAGAAAGTCAATATACAGACACATTTTCTTTACAACAGAGCAGCTAAACGTAAACAAGATATATTTCTTAGGTCGGTGTCAACCCACGGCGTATATAAAGAAGACCCACGATTCGACCTCTAACTTTAGAATGGATATTTCCGGGTGTTCAAAGTACCGTTCACCTTATTTTGTGTTTTGTGCGCAATGCGCCCTTTGCTTTGCTTGAGTTGAAAAACTTCTGACCCGCATCCAGATCCCGGAATTCGCTTTCTTCTTTGATTCCGCTTTCTCCGCTCGATCTTACACTTAAAAAAAGGAGTTCACCAGCAAAAGACGATTTAAGATTACTTATGGGCTGCTTATCGATTAAGAAATCGAATGAGGGATTGGGCTGCAACCCCTTTTTTATACGCTCTTTTTAATTAACAAGTAGAACTACGAGAAGGAAAAAGTACTAACTCTTCGCCTTTCAAAATATTGCGTATATAGAGATAGTCAGTCTTGACTTATCTCAAGCAATGTCCAAAGACTCCCATGCCTTTCGAACCAAACGCAACGCCCGTCTTCCAAAAAGTCTTTATTGCATTTTTAGAGCAAGAAGCAGAACTACAAGAAAAATGAAAACAAAAAAGCCAATCAAAACTAGAGGTACTTTGGAAAGATTATAGTGAGACAAATGGAAATCTACAATTAACTGAAGAAATTGATTTCAAACACATAGTGGAAAAGGTATTTATTATAGACGAGTCTTTGCAAGAACAAATTCTCGGACTAAACAAAATATATTTAGATCTCATTAGTCATGGCACAGACAGTAGTTACTTTATTGACATTCTGAATACGTATGGCCCTTTTGTAGGTATGTAGGCAATTCGGCGTATACCCGGATGCGACCCCATCCATTGAGGGTTAGCAATAAGGGTTGGCCCCTAAGCTGCCTGTAAACTGTTTTTTCTAGTTAAATATTTTCTTATGATATGTCTTTTTTCTTACTATCTACTAAAAGGCAAGTAGCTTGATTGCTTCGAATCCAATTCGTAAGACCAGAAGAAAGGTCCGTGTCTTAGGCTTGGTCGTCGCAATAAGACGGAAGGGTTCCCTGGAAAGAAGGGCTCCTTTAAAGCGTTGGAGGAAGAAGTTTACGCTAGAGTATTACATAAGCAAAATGGTGTTCTAAGGAAAAGAACTTGACCAACTTCCTTGATAGGTGAGGGATAATCGCCTCTTGTCTCTTTCCTGACCTACTCAATCGAAAGATGCTCACAATCGGATGCTAGTCTCTAAGTCCCTGCTTTGACTGTTCCTTATCTTAGGTCACGGTTTTTTTGGTTTCAATCCATACTTTCCCTTGCAAAGACAAAGACAAGATTTGTCCCACCCGTGGATCTGACCCCCTTGATCTTCCTCTATGATTCGCGCTTTAATTTAATAAGAAGCTCACTCGTGCCATTTGACCTCGTCCTATAAGATTCATACTTAGCTCGACGTCTCTTCTTTTCTTCTAGCACAAGAGCGGATATGAACTCAGCAGAAAGAGCGGTAATTGCTCCAACAGCTTCTTCTTGGTTACACATGTCACCGCCCCTTTCTTGAAAAAGAAGGCATTCTTGCAAGGACCGCTTATTCCTATATTATTCCTAATAGACGGCTAATGCCGCGTCTAATCTCACGAAATCTAATTTTTTATTATTCCTATAAAAGCATCCGAACTCGCATTCTAATGTGCTAGCGACCCCTCCTTTAAAGCGTTTAAGGTAAAGGCAGCAGCTCGGGAAGCTTCTGTCGTGCGTCTTCCTACTGAGTTCGAGTTCAGGTCTTTCACCTGAAAGTTCTTGCTCTTTCACTGATTACCAGCTTATGACACGCGGGTCACTAAGGCTCTACGCTTTTTGGGTGGGGGAATTTCCCCTTAATTGGAATTAGAAAGCCTGCCTTTCTTAGGTCTGATCATCGAAAGAAAGACGAAGGAGGACTGATTCTGGGCAAATCGATCGTTTATAAATAAGGATAAGGACTTTCTCTTCTTCTTATAGTTCCTAATTCTACCTGCTAGAGAAAGCTTTCTCAATCTTCAATCTCCTAAGATTCAACCTTCATTGGACCACTAAAAGCCTTTCCTCCACCACCAGCGACTACTAAGGCTTCACCCGAAATCGAGTTCTCGGTCTTACCTAGCCTAAAAGAGAATCGAATCCCTTGAGTTAACCCTTGGAGAGGAATCAGAAAGGTAGTTCCTTTGGCGAGATTCTTCCCCACACCCGTTCGGTAGTCTACTTCAGTTACAAGACTCTTTCCCCTCCGATCCGTGGCTAGCTTTGCTTGCTTCCCCCTTCCTCTGGAAAGACCTTGATTCAAAGTAAAGGAATAAGGATAGCCGAATCGCTCTCTCTGGAACCAAAGTCATACTATCTTGACTTGACTAAAGTCCTAATGGTTTGACCTTTAAACCACCAACAGGTCCTATTCCAACTTCCACAGAGCCGTCGAAAGCACGGCAGAGACCACGACAGATTATCTGACCCCGGCGGGGATGGAGCAACAGATGTTTTGAGAATTCAAGAGATGGTCACGGCGAGACTACCCCTTTTATCATTACGATAGGTGTCAAGTGGAAGTGAAGTGCTGTATGCTGCAGAGGAATCCTAACAGACCAATAGAGTTGAACCTTCATCCTACATGACCCTATCAATTCAATCAGGATCTACCCGTCTATTTTCATTCAACAATTCTTTGACAACACGAAACAAAACAAAAGAACAGCCCGTACTCTCTATCTATCCAATTTCTTACTGAACTTGACTTATCTCCGAAATATCCCCTCTGTCTCAGAGGACTAGCTTTTTTGGGAGATCTAAAAAAAGATCCAAAACCTCCTCGGTAGAGGCCTTATTCTATTCCTTGGACTAGCTAATGAGTTAGTTTAACAACCTTCGGTAACTCCTAATTAGCTACATAACAAGAGAAAGATTCTGAACCAATCTTTGAATCAGGCTATCGCCTGCCTAAAAGAAAGGTCTCACTGGAGAAGCTTGACTGAAGGGTCCTAAGAGCAAGGTGCTTAGTCGCTCTCCCTTTGCTAACTGAACACCAACCCGATCTAGCATTCGAAACAGGCTAAGAGCTTTAAGCCAACAGGCATACTAACTCGCTAGCCAGCAAGCCAGCAACCTTACTCACGTCTTCATCGACGGCAGAGTATGTCGGGCAAAGAAAGGCGTCTCGCGGTCCTTC